GTTCTCTTCGAAATCAAACGGAGTAATTGAAGCATCATTCGTAATATGGATGTGCTAAATAAAAAAAGACAATACAATTAGGGATTCATTGAAATTCTCAAATTTGGAGTATACTTCTTTCTTTTTATTTTGGATGAGCTGAGCCAATAGGATGAATTAAAAGAGTTCCACATTATGAACTTTGTACCGCGCACATAACTGACACGCACCATAGAAGGTCGCGTAGGAGAGAATGAATAAATAGAATATGAAAAAAGAAAATAACAAGAAATCAAAGGGATCGAATTCTATTTGTACTGTATCTCAGATTCATCTTGGCTATTCCCATCCATTAACTCCTTGAGACTAGACTAGACCTTTGCTTGGGTCTTTCAACCAACTAATTGAACCTTTCCTATATGTATGAAGTATTCCTATTTTGAATTTGAACGAGAGGAGACACAGTCTGAAATGAACAAAAGAAATCAAAAAGAAGAGAAAAGAAAATCTAATTTGGATATTTTACGTATAGATACTTTTTATATTATACTCTTTGTAGAAATTTTCCTCAGCTATAGCTATAAAATAAAGGAATATAGTTCCAGATACCTAGATGGGTAAGGATGTATCATGATCTATACTATTAATGAATATGTATGTCGATCCATATCAATTAAGTTGTCGATATCAATTTCATTTATGGAATAGATACTTCTCCAAATTAAGTATGTGCCAGGAACCAGATTTGAACTGGTGACACGAGGATTTTCAGTCCTCTGCTCTACCAGCTGAGCTATCCCGACCATTCCTTACACATCATCCTCATTTTACTAGATGACTTGGTTCTATGTCAATTAAAAAGACGAAAGGGGTAGAAAAAGTCTTATCCAGGCCCTAGAATTTTTTGGATTTTCAAAAAAAAAAAAAGATATAGTTAATTTAAGGAGTCAAATGGTCCTTTTTTGGGGATAGAGGGACTTGAACCCTCACGATTTTTAAAGTCGACGGATTTTCCTCTTACTATAAATTTCATTTTTGTCGGTATTGACATGTAGAATGGGACTCTATCTTTATTCTCGTCCAATTAATCAGTTCTTCAAAAGATTTATCAGACCATGGAGTAAATGATTTAATCAATGAATATTCGATTCTTTCTTCAACTTAGAATTGATTCACAACAATTCTTTCCTTTTAAAAAATTCGCGTCGTCATTAATCATTTGAGATAGTATTCAGTACGTATACGTATGTACATAGGTTTATCCTTTCCCCTTCTCGAGTTTCGAGAAAAAGATTCCTTTACCAACGCAACGTGGTCAACTCCCTTTGTTAGAACAGCTCCCATTGAGTCTCTGCACCTATCCTATCCTTTTTTTATTCTCGCTTTATGAACCCTTATTGTTTTGTTGGTTTTCGTAAAACAGGATTTGGCTCAGGATTGCCCATCTTTAATTCCAGGGGTTCTCTGAATTTGAAAGTTGTCACTTAGTAGGTTTCCATACCAAGGCTCAATCCAATTAAGTCCGTAGCGTCTACCAATTTCGCCATATCCCCCTTTTATTTATGCTGAAATCCTGCATTTATTCGAATTAGATACCAATTTTTTCTTTTTCTATATAAACCATAGAAAAAAGCGTTTCTTGTTCTTTGAATTTCTTGCCTATCTTCTTTAATCTCTATCGGAGACCTACATTTGATCCATCAGAAATAATTCTATTATTTCTGTATCCGCAATTCAATATGGATGGATATTATATATATCATAATATATATATATCTTTTACTCTCATTTTTCTCATGCAATTTGGAATACTCGAAGGGTCGATTCTTTTTTTTTTTCTGAATGACAATAGAGGAATGTCTCATTCATTATGGTTTGGAATGCATTTTTTATCTTTATTGCATCTTTCGTTTTTCTTCTTATCCTTTCCTTCGAGTAGAGTGGACCTTCTATAAGATAACTCAAAAAAAGAAAATCGAAATTGGATATTGATTAAATTGTATTGTATATTTAATACACATTAATCATTTATAATAGCTATAACGAATCATTTCTATAAGTAATCATTTCATTAATTTAGAACTAGAACATAATTCGAATTATTTAGAATTCTATAAACTATATAAAAATATTAATTAATTAATTTAGATAAATATATATTTATTCTATATAACTATTAATATTAGTTAGAAATACATATTCTATTTTAATTTGAATTAGTAGTTAAAAATGACTATTCGAAATTCTAACGATTAGAATTTCTATTTTCTAGAATGTAGAATAAGATTCTAATCCGATTATTCTATATTCTATTTAGTATTTCGATTTAGTTCGATTCTATTTCGTTAGATTCTATTTCGAATTTTTATATAGATGATATAACAGTAAATTAAATTAGGTAATCAAATATTAGTGATAATATCCAAAGTAATAGAATTTTTTAGTAAAAAAAAGAAAAAAAAAAATGTCATTTGATGAATTCAAAAATGAAAAAGAGAATCTTATTTCTTATTATCTAATT